ATTCAGGAGGAGCAGGTTGTTCCAGCTCGATATCGTCAAGAATTCCTGACTATTGCATGGGAACAAATTCATCTTAGAAGCATTTTTCCCTTCCAATATTTTTCTATTGGAGCTTCTCTTATTCCTTTTATCGAGCATAATGATGCAAATCGGGCTTTAATGAGTTCTAATATGCAGCGCCAAGCAGTTACGCTTTCTCGGTCTGAGAAGTGCATTGTTGGAACTGGGCTGGAACGCCAAACGGCCCTAGATTCGGGGCTTTCAGTAATAGCCGAACGCGAGGGAAAGATTGTTTATACTGATACTCACAAGATCATTTTATCGAGTAAAGGAGCCACGATAAATATTCCATTAATTGTGTATCAACGCTCCAACAAAAATACTTGTATGCATCAAAAACCCCGGATTCCACAGGCCAAATGCATAAAAAAAGGACAAATTTTAGCAGATGGTGCGGCTACTGTTGGTGGGGAACTCGCTTTAGGAAAAAACGTATTAGTAGCTTATATGCCATGGGAAGGTTACAATTTTGAAGACGCAGTACTAATTAGCGAACGTCTGGTCTATGAAGATATTTATACTTCTTTTCACATCCGAAAATATGAAATTCAGACTCATGTGACAAGTCAAGGTCCTGAAAGAATCACTAAAGAAATACCACATTTAGAAGCACATTTACTCCGCAATTTAGATAGAAATGGAATTGTTATGCTGGGATCTTGGACAGAAGCAGGTGATATTTTAGTAGGTAAATTAACACCTCAAACGGCGAACGAATCGTCGTATGCGCCAGAAGATAGATTATTACGAGCCATACTTGGTATTCAGGTATCCACGGCAAAAGAAACCTCTTTAAGACTGCCTATAGGCGGAAGGGGTCGAGTTATTGATGTGAGATGGATCCAGAAAAAGGGGGGTTCTAGTTATAATCCAGAAATGATTCGTGTATATATTTTACAGAAACGTGAAATCAAAGTAGGTGATAAGGTAGCCGGAAGACATGGGAATAAGGGTATCATTTCCAAAATTTTGCCTAAACAGGATATGCCTTATTTGCAAGATGGAACACCTGTTGATATGGTCTTCAACCCATTAGGAGTGCCCTCAAGAATGAATGTGGGGCAGATTTTTGAATGCTCACTCGGCTTAGCGGGGGATTTGCTAAATAGACATTATAGAATAGCGCCTTTTGATGAGAGATATGAGCAAGAGGCTTCTAGAAAACTAGTGTTTCACGAATTATATGAAGCTAGTCAACAAACAAAAAATCCATGGGTATTTGAGCCAGAGTATCCGGGAAAAAGCAGAATATTTGATGGAAGAACAGGAGATACTTTTGAACAACCTGTTCTACTAGGAAAATCCTATATCCTGAAATTAATTCATCAAGTTGATGATAAAATGCACGGGCGTTCCAGTGGGCATTATGCACTCGTTACACAACAACCTCTTAGAGGAAGGGCTAAGCAAGGGGGACAGCGAGTAGGAGAAATGGAAGTTTGGGCTTTGGAGGGATTTGGTGTTGCTCATATTTTACAAGAGATGCTTACTTATAAATCTGATCATATTAGAGCTCGTCAAGAAGTACTTGGTGCTACGATCATTGGAGGAACGGTACCTAACCCCGAGGATGCTCCAGAATCTTTTCGACTGCTCGTTCGAGAATTACGATCCTTAGCTCTGGAACTGAATCATTTCCTTGTATCTGATAATAATTTTCAGATTAATAGGAAGGAAGCTTGATCTGAATCAATCAGAATTTATATTCTATGATCGATCGGTATAAACATCAACAACTTCGAATTGGACTGGTTTCTCCTCAACAAATAAAGGCCTGGGCCAACAAAATCCTCCCTAATGGGGAGATAGTTGGAGAAGTGACAAAACCCTATACTTTTCATTACAAAACCAATAAACCGGAGAAAGATGGATTGTTTTGTGAAAGAATCTCTGGACCTATAAAAAGTGGAATTTGTGCTTGTGGAAATTATAGAGTAATCAGAGCTGAAAAAGAAGGCCCGAAATTTTGTGAACAATGCGGGGTGGAATTTGTTGATTCTCGTATACGAAGATATCAAATGGGATACATTAAACTCGCATGTCCGGTGACTCATGTGTGGTATTTGAAACGCCTTCCTAGTTATATTGCGAATCTTTTAGATAAACCCCTTAAGGAATTAGAAGGCCTAGTGTATTGCGATGTGTGATTTGATCGAAATTTTCATTTTACAGATTAGATTCATAATAATAAACTGTCATCCCATTCAATCTGATTGGGATGTCCCCGACTCTGACATGTGTCTTGGGAGGAGTAACGTGAAGCTCAGAACTATGGGAGTATTCAATACTTCCAAACGGAAGGGGAATTGATCCATGGTCGATTCTTTAACAAATAAATAGAATTGCTAGTTATACCCCGTGAAAAAAAGATTTTTTGTGGAATTCGCCATTCCATCTCTTCTCTTTTAGAGAGAAAGTCTATTCAAGCAAGCAAATATGG